TCTTTTTTCCCTTTTCTTTTTTAGAATAAGGGAGGAAAGAGAAAAAAAGAAATTGATATTAATTTCATTTTTAATTGCAGCAAAATCTTTCAGAATTGGATTTTTGGATTTCAAGTTAGTAACTTCTATTTTTACCTTCCTTTCTTCTTCTTCGTTTCGGGTCGAAAATAGAAGAGTTGAGTAAATCAAAAATAAAAAGGGGGGTTCATGGCTAAGGGGAAGGATGTCCGAATAACTGTTATTTTGGAATGTACCAGTTGTGTTCGAAACGGTGTTAATAAGGTATCAATGGGTATTTCCAGATATATTACTCAAAAGAACCGACACAATACGCCTAATCGATTGGAGTTGAGAAAATTCTGTGCGTATTGTTACAAACATACGATTCATGGGGAGATAAAGAAATAGATCAAATCGAGCGCCTGTATGGAACCCTTCCTTGGAAGGGGAAAAAATTACATTATATATAATAATAACATATTTAAATTAAAATAAACCAAATCCTATTTATTTATTCTAATTCATTTTAGATCCGACTGAAATAGGGTTTTCGGGATAAGGAATAAACTAAGCAAACTATGGATAAATCCAAGCGACCTTTTCTTAAATCCAAGCGATCTTTTCGTAGGCGTTTGCCCCCGATCCAATCGGGGGATCGAATTGATTATAGAAACATGAGTTTAATTAGTCGATTTATTAGTGAACAAGGAAAAATATTATCTAGACGGGTGAATAGATTGACCTTGAAACAACAACGATTAATTACTATTGCTATAAAACAAGCTCGTATTTTATCTTTGTTACCTTTTCTTAATAATGATAAACAGTTTGAAAGAACTGAGTCGACCGCTAGAACTGCCGGTTTTAGAGCCAGAAAAAAATAGGCTTACTCTTTCTTCACTTGAATCAAAATTTCAATCCGAACTCAACCGTGGGTTGATGCTTTAATTCCAAAAATAAGAAAATCAAGATTTGATTATCGTCTCGTAAGAAAAAAAGGAATTGGGGAAGAATCAATCCTTTTTTTTGTGTTCATTCATTTTAGTTTAGCGTATTTTATCATATTCATTTTTACTCTACCGTCCCGGAGTTTATTCTCCGGGGAACTCCGTTTAAATTATTCCCATGGATTCTTTCCAATCCACTTCTTCTTTTATGATCTCATTGGAAATCATATAAAGACAATTTATATTTGATATAGCTATTTGTGCAAGTATTTTACGATTAAGAAGCAACTGTTTCTTATACATATCGTGTATTAATTTACTATAACTATAGAATACCCCCCCTTTACGAATTACTGCATTTATTCGAGCGATCCACAAACGACGAAAATTTCTCTTTTGCCGATCCCTATCCCGATGAGACGAAAGCAAAGCTCTTATTTTCTGTTGAATAATTGTTCGAGTAAGCCTTGAATGGGCCCCTCGAAAGCTTGATGCAAATAAACGAATTTTTGTTCTACGTCTCCGAGCTATATATCCCCGTCTAATTCTGGTCATTGAATAAATGAAACTTTGACGAATAACTAATAGGTTTCCTTTCTTTCAGTTATTCTTTTTCCTTTCCTAGTCTATTAATAACAAAGCTTATTTTTCCAATGTATAAACTAAAAATTCCAACGGCTTTGGCTACTATAACCTTCCCGACCACTATTTTTCTTTGTCTAGACATTTCACGTCAAAATAAGAAATTTTATTCTACTAGGTATCAAAAGAAAAATAGAGTAACTCAAAAATAAAATTGAACTGGATAAAGATAAATAAATAGCGGCTTACATCGTTTCTATGGTTACTTCTTAAACGGTGAGGTCTTCTCTATACACCGGAGCCTTTACTTCATTAATCAATGTTATTGGTAACTTGTATAGTTCCCATTCTTTGGCTCTACCCATAAATTATCCAGTAATAGGTCGTTCACTATGAGATCTACCTATACAGTAACGGTATTTAATTATGAGAGTTGGCTGGTCAGCTAACCCTGTTAGTCCGTTCTTGCAAGATGGGCCCAATCTTTCGGTTTTTTTAAGTAAGATTTCCTCCGCTTAATGGATAACTATTTGCTACCAATGGAAAATTGCTTCTCATTTTTAATTGAAGTACTTGGATTTGCACCAATGGAAACCATAAATTTCATACACAAACGAAACGGGTGGATAGCTTTTCTTTTTTTTTTAGATACTAAATTGAGTGTAGTTCTTTTTCTATTCTATCCCATTCGCCGGTACGGATCATTGATACTGGAAAAAGACTGGAAAAAGTGTTCTTTTTTTTGTTCCAGCTCACGATCTGAACGAGTCGCACATACACCCTAGTACATGTTCCTCGACGCTGGGGGCATCCCCGAAGCGCGGGTGATTTTGTGACATTTCTGATTGGCTGTCTTGTATTTCTAATAAGTTGTTTAATGGTTGGCATGTTAAATCATATATATAAATAATGGGCTGGTTTAGATGGATCCTAACCGGATGATTATGAATTACTTTAACTTATATTTTCTT